TCCGTCCGTTTTCTGGGTTTGGAAAAGTGCGGATTTTCAAGAAAGGGAATCGTACGATATGTTGGGAATCTCGTATGATAATCATCCACGCCTAAAACGTATTTTAATGCCCGAAAGTTGGATAGGATGGCCTTTACGTAAGGATTATATTGTACCCAATTTTTATGAACTACAAGATGCCTATTGACTAAAAAAATGGAATAATAAAAAACAAATTTTCACTTCGACAGCATCAGGTCTAAAAAATTTTTGTATGTTCTGTTCTAGATCAAAAAAAAAAGATTAATTGATGTCCCATTCATATTACGGATGGATAAAAAAAGAAAAGAAAAATGAATAATTTTTTGCGTTTCTCAAAAGTTTTCATTTGGATGAGCTAAGAGACAATAGAATGAACTCAAAAGGTCTGTATCATGAACTTTGGGCCACGCATCCATTTATCATTTATTTATCACTTACACTTACTTAGACGGGTTCTATAACGTTATAGAGTGTACGAGGAAATGAAGAAATAAAAATCAAAAGATATATCAAAGGTAATCCGATTCTATTTCGACTGGGTCTGAGATCAAGCTTCTGAATTTTTATCATTTAACTCTTTGAGCCTCTACTTCAATTTTTTGTTTGGGGTATTGCAACTAACTAGATTTAACCATAAAAGAAAAGATAAAACATAATAAAATCCTTTATAAAATTTCTACCCTATACTATTTTTAAAATATATGGGGTAGCTCGCACGATAACTAACTAAAAAATGTACGTCTGTATCGTGATCGCGACTATTAATGAATATGTATATTGATCCATATTCGTCAATTTATAGAATATATAAACTCACCAAAAAAGAAATCATGTGCCAGGAACCAGATTTGAACTGGTGACACGAGGATTTTCAGTCCTCTGCTCTACCAACTGAGCTATCCCGACCGTTCCCCCTTATGGTGCATCATCTCCCCATTTTACTAGATAACTTGGGTCTGTGTCAATTAGTCAATAAAAGTCAATTAAAAGGATAAAAAGTCTTACAAAGTGAAGTATTTTCGAGTTACCGGAATTTCTTGGGTCTTAAAAAAGAAGGCCTTTGAGTCTATAATTTTTTTTTTAGTTTTAAAATGAGTAATGTAATAATATAGATTGTGAATTACTCAACTGAGTACCACTTGTTCAATTGTATGTATGTCTATCAGATATATTACAAGACTTTTGTTGTGATAAGAGAAAAACGTTATCGTCCGGATCGATTTGGAAAAAAAAATTAGGAATATAACCACCTTAAAAACGCTAATTAATGAAAAAAAGATAACTAGTTAGGGGGTTAAATAGACTTTTGGGGATAGAGGGACTTGAACCCTCACGATTTTTAAAGTCGACGGATTTTCCTCTTACTATAAATTTCATTGTTGTCAGTGTTGACATGTAGAACGGGACTCTATCTTTATTCTCGTCCGATTAATCAGTTCTTAGAAAGATTTATCAGACTATGGAGTGAATGTAAATGTTTTGATGAATGAATATTTGATTATGCTTTCAACTTGAAATCGATTCAAAATTTTTATTTTCTTTTTTCATTTAATATTCTATAGAATAATTCTATCTAATATAGAAATAGAATTTGATATTCTATATATGAATATGATTATCAATATCTAAAAATTAGAAAACAAAATACAGAACAGGTTCAGGTTCTCATTAATCATTTCAGTACGTATGTTCTTCACTCGTTTTCTTGGATTGTAATTTCAAGGGAAGAAGTCTTATAACAACACAAACATAATACAATCATCTCCATTTGTTAGAACATCTTCCTTTGAGTCTCTGCACCTATCCTTTTTTTATTATTACTTTTTGAATCCTTCTTTTTTTTTTTTCTTTTAACAAAAGGAGTTGGCTCAGGATTGCCCTTTTTATTAATTCCTGGGTTTCTCTGAATTTGAAAGTTTTCACTTAGTAGGTTTCCATACTAAGGCTCAAGCCAATTAAGTCCGTAGCGTCTACCGATTTCGCCATATCCCCCTTTAATTTTAAGATCTCAATGTTAATGTTATACATAACCTTTGTATTCATTATAGATATATTTGATACGGATTAGTATAAACCGAAAGAAAGGTGTTTCCTCCTATTTTTTATCTTATTTGAGTTCTATCAAAAGCCTGTCAATTTGATTTTTATTTTATTTGGTCTAATCCGAAATGATTCTATCATTTCTGTAGCTACAATTCAATATAGATAGATATAAACCATATCATATACCCTTATACCCTTTCATTTTGCCGTGCAGTTTGGAATAGTCAAAGGGTCGATTCTTTTTTATTTTTCATCTTACTTTCTGACTGAAAACAGAAGAATACATTATTATGTTAGGGTATTATGGTATGGATTTTCTTTTTATTTTTATCTATTTTGTTTTCTTTTTTTATTTTTTTATTTCTATTAAAATTTTTTTATTCTTTTTTTTTTAGGTTTTATTGGGACATACTTCTCTTCTATAACAAAAATAAAAAATATCTAGTCATTAATATCTATTCAGTCTATTTTCAAATTCATAGTCCTATTAAATTAATTTGAAATTCATATTTTTTATTATATTATAATATAACGAATTAAAATTAATAACCTAAACTAAGATATAGTTTATTGAATTCCTATTATAGGATTTCTGTGAGCCCGCTTAGCTCAGAGGTTAGAGCATCGCATTTGTAATGCGATGGTCATCGGTTCGATTCCGATAGCCGGCTTTTCTTCATTTTTATTTTTTTTTCTATATATATATATTTTGATATATTTTTTGAAATAAAAGAACAAAAAAAAAGACGCCTTTTCCTTTTTCAAAAGATTACCAATAGATTATGTCGTAGAAATTTCCAACTATAACTAAAGTGAAAAGTAAAGGGTTCAATCTTGGCGGAACAAATAAGGAAAAAGACTCTTTCTTTTTATTTTTTTTTACATATTTTAATACAAAATATAAAATATAGAATATATAAATGGGTTTGGTATATGATATATAGACAATAATCTCATTATTCATTGTAATACAATACTTCAGCAGGGAATTTCGTTTCATTTATCATTTTAAATTTAGGTTTTTTTGTAAAATGATATATATATATAAATAAATAAATAAACAAATAAACAAAATGAAAATAAAATAAATAAAGAAAAAGAAAAAAGAAAGGAGTCTTTATGTCGCGTTACCGAGGACCTCGTTTCAAAAAAATACGCCGTCTAGGAGCTTTGCCTGGACTAACAAATAAAAGGCCTAGAACGGGAAGTGATCTTAGAACCCAATCACGTTCTGGAAAAAGGTCTCAATATCGTATTCGTCTAGAAGAAAAACAAAAATTGCGTTTTCATTATGGTATTACAGAACGACAATTACTTAAATACGTTCGTATCGCCAGAAAAGCCAAAGGGTCAACAGGTCAGGTTTTACTACAATTACTTGAAATGCGTTTGGATAACATACTTTTTCGATTGGGGATGGCTCCGACTATTCCTGGAGCCCGCCAATTAGTTAATCATAGACATATTTTAGTTAATGATCGTATAGTAGATATACCAAGTTATCGTTGCAAACCCCAAGATACTATTATGGCGAAGGATGAACAAAAATCCAGAACTCTAATTCAAAATTTTATTGATTCATCCCCCCCTGAGGAATTGCCCAAACATTTGGCTCTTCACCCATTTCCGTATACAGGATTAGTCAATCAAATAATAGATAGTAAATGGGTCGGTTTGAAAATAAATGAATTGCTAGTGGTCGAATATTATTCTCGTCAGACTTAGCCCTAAAAAATACAAAGCAAAAGGTTTGGACAATTTGGCCCCTTTCTTTCGCCAAGGTAAAAGTGACTTAAGGTTTAAAGTCAGAGGTTTGATACGAATTTTATCCCACTCATATATCCTATCCCGTCTCGGATCTAACTGTTATGTTCTAATAATAGTCTTTCTTGTTATTTTATTTGTTACATTTAGGAATATAGGAATATTGGTTAAGTGGGTGAATTAGGTGAAAGTACGGAAAGAGAGGGATTCGAACCCTCGGTAAACAAAAGCCTACATAGCAGTTCCAATGCTACGCCTTCAACCACTCGGCCATCTCTCCTACACAATGATTATGACTCATAAACCTAAAAAATAGCGAACCATTAATATTAAACGTTTAATATTAGATATTAGACAGAAATTCAAAAAATTTAGAAATTTTAGTTTCGACGAAATCAGAATAGTTCCTAATAACTCTATTTGATTTGAATGAATCCGAATGGATTCCACTATTTCGTATTTCTTTTTTTTTTTTTAAGGGAGTCATTTTTGTATTTGAAATAGAAAAATAAAAAATTAAGTAAATAAAATCTAAGTACAAAGTTCGTATCTTTATTGCAATTTTTTTGTTTGGAACTGAAAATCCGTTTTTATGTTATTTCGTACTGTACAAATCCTTTGTTTGGGGAATCCTTTTCCCACACACAAGGGGTAATGAGAAGAATTATAGAATGGATTGATACCTATGTCTAGATCGCGGATAAACGGAAATTTTATTGATAAGACCTTTACAATTGTGGCCGATATTTTATTACGAATAATTCCGACAACTTCGGGAGAAAAAGAGGCATTTACTTATTACAGAGATGGTGTGATTTGATTATTTTTTTTTTTCTCCTAGTTTGACGAGAAAGGCACCCGATTCGGGATAGAAAGAAAAAAGATTCTTATTATATCTTTAAAATAAATCTACGCCTGTTGAAGGTGAAGTTTAGAAATAGAACAATTCCTTCTGTCGTGTATCCCCGATTGATGCAGCCTCAGATACTATGCTTCAATTATCAATTTTTGTCTTAGTATTGAGCGTAAGGTTAGACCTGTGTTTTCTGTATTACGGGTCAAGTCTCCTTCCTAGTAATATAGTCCTCCCAATAGGCGGCATAGGGGAAGAATCACTACACCTAGCAATCGACAACACCAAAGCTTTGTTAAAAAAATGACTTACTGACTCCCTTTTCTTATCTGGATTGGGGCTAACAAGAATGGTTGGGACAACAAACATCCATCTCGTTGGTATTTTGGATACCCGTATAACCATCGAAGACTGTTGAAGTGACTATTTCCTGGAAATTAGGAGGCGTTGAGGACAAAATAATTGTTGGAGTTATCCTTTCCTTTCTATTTAGTATCAAGGCCTTTGATGTTAGGAAAAGTTCTTACGCAAGAAGGTTGGTTAGATATTTTTTGTAAAAACACTAGCCCCGCTCAGTTCATAATGAGAATATTTTAACCCTTTTGATTATTCCATGGATTTTTTATTTTCATTATGCATATTTAAAGGAGGAGGAGCCGTATGAGATGAAAATTTCACGTACGGTTCTGGAACGGAGATTCTTTGAATCGAATGACGACCGTAACGGATGTCAGCTCAATCCGAAGGAAATTATGCGGAAGCTTTACAGAATTATTATGAAGCTATGCGACTAGAAATCGATCCCTATGATCGAAGTTATATACTCTATAATATAGGCCTTATTCACACAAGTAATGGGGAACATACGAAAGCTTTAGAATATTATTTTAGAGCACTCGAACGAAACCCATTCTTACCCCAAGCTTTTAATAATATGGCAGTGATCTGTCATTACGTGCGACTATCTCCACTATAGAAAGAAAAAGGAAGACCAAACCCACTAGTAAATACTAAAAAAAATAGGCTCGCTACATATGCATCGTCTAAAATGACGATTTTTTTGAGCTGTAGGAAAGAAACTTCATCGAAGTCAAAATATTAAGAAATAAGATATGCCTAGATACTTTTTTCTATGTCTATGGATAAAAAAATTTTTAATTGATAGAGAGGAAGCACCGTAAAGATCAATTAACGAGGTTTTGGGCCAATATATTAATAAACGAACTGCTTACTTATGCCTATATATATAAGATAAATAAAAATTAGGAATTAACTTATGTAATAGAGTCAATCCACTAAGGTATTGAGCGGCGGTGTAGGATCAGATCCCAAAGATAGTAAGTTTTTTCTTTCTTACTTATGTTTATGAAGGAAAGCCTTTTTCCAATATTCTATATAAATTTCGATATGAAAACGAGATAGTTACCTTGCCGAAAATACTAATGATAGGTGTTTACTCCTAATATTATATTCTTCCGCAGGTGGGAGAAAAGATAAAACTAAAACTTTTTATTAATAAAATAAAAATAAAAGTTTGAAACTCACTCGATTTACTTCTTTTGGGTACCCCGAACAGTGGGATAGATCTATGATAAATCTCATTTAGTTTGATAGGTAAAAAAAGACACCAAAAGAATTGACTGTGGAGCCGTATGAGGTAGGAAACTCTCAAGTACGGTTCTAAGGGAAGGAATTGATCCACCTATTCCGACCGGGGAGAACAGGCCATTCGACAGGGAGATTCTGAAATTGCGGAGGCTTGGTTTGATCAAGCCGCTGAGTATTGGAAACAGGCTATAACGCTTACTCCTGGGAATTATATTGAAGCACATAATTGGTTAAAGATTACAGGGCGTTTCGAATAAAAGAAAGTTATTAGTATTTCGGTTTTTTTTTTCTGATTTATTTCTTATTAGTCCATTAAAAAATAGAATTTTTCTTCTGGAAAGAACTAATCAAAGAATTTCATTATATCCCCTTTCAGACCATTATAGTTTGTCGGGTATTTCGTAAGGATAAAGAATACACAAATACCGTACAGAATAAATTTATTTCTTCAATTAGCTATTTAATTAAGAATTAAATTTTTTAAATTAAACTCAAAAAAATAGAATTAAAAAACTCTTGGAATTATTAACTAACGGGCTATTTCATAGTAATGACTAAGGACTAGTCCTGCAATTTTGAATATTTAGAATCGAGTAATAAAAATATATTATTGACTAGAAAGAATATATAGTAATTAATATGAAAATATTAAGTAACTCCATCTACTAATACCTTATCATTGAGATAGGAATAGTCTAAGTTAAAAAAATTTACTTTAATTAAAAATAAAAAAAGGGGTTTAGAATAAAAAAGGTCCGTTGAGCGCCGTGCGTCTATGTCATAATAGATCCGAACACTTGCCCTGGATCAACTTCCAGATCATAATTGCTCTAGTAAATAACTAAAATAAAAATAGAGAGATGGGAGATACAAGTGAAAGATTTAAATTCTAAATATCTCTCAGAGGTTCACCAATTATTTAAATGTTGGCAGGTCTCTTTGTATGTCTTGTCCGGAAAGAGGAGGACTCAATGATTATTCGTTCGCCGGAACCAGAAGTCAAAATTTTGGTAGATAGGGATCCCGTAAAAACTTCGTTTGAGGAATGGGCCAGACCCGGTCATTTTTCAAGAACAATAGCTAAGGGCCCTGAAACTACGACTTGGATCTGGAACCTACATGCTGATGCTCACGATTTCGATAGCCATACCAGCGATTTGGAGGAGATCTCTCGAAAAATTTTTAGTGCCCATTTTGGTCAACTCTCCATC